TCCAATTTCACTGGTATCATAATTTCTGAATTTATGCGCAAATAAAAATTTAGGAAAGGAAGTTTTCGAATCACTGACTCAGGTCCATTGTCGAATCCTACTCAGCGGAATATGGGGGTACTTATGGCAGAACGGGTCGATCTGGTCTTTCACAATAAAGTGATAGATAGAACTGCTATGAAACGACTTATTAGCAGATTAATAGATCATTTCGGAATGGCATATACATCACATATCTTGGATCAAATGAAGACTTTGGGTTTCCAGCAAGCCACTGTTACATCTATTTCATTAGGAATAGATGATCTTTTAACAATACCATCTAAGGGATGGTTAGTCCGAGACGCTGAACAACAAAGTTTTTTTTTGGAGAAACACCATCATTATGGGAATGTACATGCGGTAGAAAAATTACGTCAATCTATTGAGATATGGTATGCCACAAGCGAATATTTGAGACAAGAAATGAATCCTAATTTTCGGATGACTGATCCTTCTAATCCAGTCCATCTAATGTCCTTTTCGGGAGCTAGAGGAAATGCATCTCAAGTACATCAATTAGTAGGTATGAGAGGATTAATGTCGGATCCCCAAGGACAAATGATTGATTTACCTATTCAAAGCAATTTGCGTGAAGGACTCTCTTTGACAGAATATATAATTTCCTGCTACGGAGCCCGCAAAGGAGTAGTGGATACTGCTGTACGTACATCAGATGCTGGATATCTCACGCGTAGACTTGTTGAAGTGGTTCAACACATTATTATACGTAGAATAGATTGTGGTACTATCCAAGGTATTTCCGTGAATCCTCGAAATGAGATGACAGAAAGAATTTTTGCCCAAACACTAATTGGTCGCGTATTAGCAGACGATATATATATAGGTCTACGATGTATTGCTACTAGGAATCAAGATATTGGGATTGGGCTTATCAATCAATTCATAACTTTTCGAGCACGACCAATATATATTCGAACCCCCTTTACTTGCAGAAGCACATCTTGGATCTGTCAATTATGTTATGGTCGGAGTCCCACTCATGGTGACCTAGCCGAATTGGGAGAAGCTGTAGGTATTATTGCGGGTCAATCGATTGGGGAACCGGGGACTCAACTAACATTAAGAACTTTTCATACCGGTGGAGTATTCACAGGTGGTACTGCCGAACATGTACGAGCTCCTTCTAATGGAAAAATAAAATTTAATGAGGATTTTGTTCATCCTACGCGTACCCGTCATGGGCATCCTGCTTTTTTATGTTCTATAGATTTATATGTAATTATTGAGAATCGGAGTATTATCCATAATGTGAATATTCCGCCAAAGAGTTTGATTTTAGTTCAAAATAATCAATATGTAGAATCAGAACAAGTGATTGCTGAGATTCGTGCGGGAACGTCCACTTTTCATTTTAAAGAGAAAGTCCGAAAACATATTTACTCTGAATCAGAGGGAGAAATGCACTGGAGTACGGGTGTCTACCATGCACCCGGATATACATATGGTAATGTTCATCTATTACCAAAAACAAGTCATTTATGGATATTAGCAGGAGGCCCGCGCGGATCCAGTATAATGTCTTTTTCGATCCACAAGGATCAAGATCAAATTAATGCTCATTCTTTTTCTGTCGAAGACAAATATATCTCTGACCTCTCAATGACTAATGATCGAGTAAGACATAAATTGTTGGATACTTCTAGTAAAAAAGATATGGAAATCATTGATTATTCAATATCTAATCGAATTATATCCAATGGTAAGTGGAATTTAATATATCCGTCTATTCTCCAAGAGAATTCAGATTTATTAGCGAAAAGGCGAAAAAATAGATTCATCATCCCATTAAAATATGATCAAGAATGGCAAAAAGAACTAATATCCTGTTTTGGTATTTCAATTGAAATACCCATAAATGGTATTTTACGTAGAAATAGTATTCTTGCTTTTTTTGATGATCCACGATACAGAAGAAGCAGTTCAGGAATTACTAAATATGGGACTGCGGAGGTAGATTCAATCATAAAAAAAGAGGATTTGATTGAGTATCGAGGAACAAAAGAATTGAGTCTGAAATACCAAATGAAAGTAGATCGGTTTTTTTTCATTCCCGAAGAAGTGCATATTTTACCTGGATCCTCGTCCATAATGGTCCGAAACAATAGTATCATTAGAGTATATACACGACTTGCTTTAAATAAAAGAAGTCGAATAGGCGGATTAGTTCGAGTGGAAAAAAAAAAAAAAAGTATTGAACTGAGAATCTTTTATGGAGATATTCATTTTCCTGGAGAGACAGATAAGATATCCAGGCACTGCGGCATTTTGATACCGCCAGTAACAGGAAAAAAAAAAAATTCTAAGGAATCAAAAAAATTGAAAGATTGGATCTATGTCCAGCGGATCACACCTACCAAGAAAAAGTATTTTGTTTCGGTTCGGCCCGTAGTCACATATGAAATAGCCGACGGGATAAATTTAGCAACACTTTTTCCTCAGGATCTCTTGCGGGAAAAGGATGATGTCCAACTTCGAATTGTCAATTATATCCTTTATGAATATGGCAAGTCAATTCGAGGAATTTATAACACAAGTATTCAATTAGTTCGAACTTGCTTAGTATTAAATTGGGACCAAAAACAAAACGGTTCCAAAAAAGAGGTTTATGCCTCCTTTGTTGAGGTAAGGACAAATGATCTAATTCGTGATTTCATAAGAATTGAGTTAGTCAAAGTCAAGTCCACTCTTTCATATAGCGGAAAAAGATATAATATAACAGATTCGGGATTGATTCCTAATAAGGGGCTAGATCGCGCCAATATCAATATCAATCCCTTTCATTCCAAGGCGAAGTTTCAATTACTTATCCAACAGCAAGGAACTATTGGTACACTGTTGAATCAACATAAGGAATGCCAATCTTTGATAATTTTGTCATCATCTAACTGTTTTCGAATTAGTCCATTCAAGGATTCGAAATATAACAATGCGATAAAAGAATTGGATCCCCTAATCCCAATTAGGTATTTGTTGGGTCCCTTAGGTACTATTGTACCTAAAATAACAAATTTTTATTCATCTTACCATTTATTAACTCATAATCAAATCTCGTTAAAGAAATATTTACTACTTAACAATTTTAAACAGACTTTTAAAGTACTTCAAGTACTTAAATATTGTTTAATGGATGAAAATAGAAGAATTTATAATCCCAATTCATGCAGTAATATAATTTTGAATCCATTCCATTTAAATTGTTGTTTTCTTCATCACGATTCCGGTGAAGAGACATCCACAATAATTTGCCTTGGGCAATTTATTTGTGAAAATGCATGTTTATTCAAATATGGGCCACACATAAAAAAATCCGGTCAAATTTTAATTGTTCATGTTGACTCCTTAGTTATAAGATCGGCTAAGCCCTATTTGGCTACCCCAGGAGCAACAGTTCATGGTCATTATGGAGAAATCCTTTATGAAGGAAAGACACTAGTTACATTTATATATGAAAAATCAAGATCTGGTGACATAACGCAGGGTCTTCCAAAAGTGGAACAGGTCTTAGAAGTGCGTTCAATTGATTCAATATCGATGAACCTCGAAAAGAGAGTCGAAAGTTGGAACGAACGTATACCAAGAATTCTTGGAATCCCCTGGGGATTCTTGATTGGAGCTGAGTTAACCATAGCCCAGAGTCGTATCTCTTTGGTTAATAAAATTCAAAAGGTTTATCGATCTCAGGGAGTACAGATCCATAATAGACATATAGAGATCATTGTACGTCAAATAACATCAAAAGTGTTGGTTTCAGAAGATGGAATGTCTAATGTTTTTTCACCCGGAGAATTAATCGGATTGTTGCGAGCGGAACGAGCGGGACGTGCTTTAGACGAAGCGATCAATTATCGGGCAATCTTATTGGGAATAACGAGGACATCCCTGAATACTCAAAGTTTCATATCTGAAGCGAGTTTTCAAGAAACCGCTCGAGTTTTAGCAAAAGCCGCTTTACGAGGTCGTATTGATTGGTTGAAAGGACTGAAAGAGAACGTTGTTCTGGGGGGGCTTATTCCTGTTGGTACTGGATTCAAAAAATTAGTACACCATTCAAGGGAAAACAAAAATATTTATTTGGAAATCAAAAGGAAAAATTTATTCGAGTTGGAAATGGGAGATATTTTGTTATACCATAGAGAATTATGTGCTCCAAACAATTTTCATGGGACATCACAACAACCATTTACGCGATTTTCCTAAGAAGAGATTCATTCTTTTTACTTTAACTATTGGGTTAGGTTGGTCCAATTATTTATATTAATTTAGTAATAAAAAAATAAGTAATTAAAAGAAATTAATGGTTTGGGCTATATATCAAGGGTCAATCCACGGTAGAAGGTTCCGTCGGAACAATTATTTATTTCAGGGTACCTTGTCGCTTTTTTTTTTTTTTTAAGAGGAAGTGTGGGGAAATGCGGGGAAAAATGATAAAAAGATATTGGAACATCAATTTAGGAGAAATGATGGAAGCGGGAGTGCACTTTGGTCATGGTACTCGAAAATGGAATCCTAGAATGGCCCCTTACATCTCCGCAAAGCGTAAAGGTATTCATATTATAAATCTTACGAGAACTGCTCGTTTTTTATCAGAAGCCTGTGATTTAGTTTTTAATGCAGCAAGTAGTGGAAAAACCTTTTTAATCGTTGGTACCAAAAATAAAGTAGCGGATTTAGTAGCATCAGCTGCAATAGGGGCTCGGTGTCATTATGTTAATAAAAAGTGGCTCGGTGGTATGTTAACGAACTGGTCCACTACAGAAACGAGACTTAATAAGTTCAGGGACTTAAGAGCAGAACAAAAGATGGGGAAACTCAACCATCTTTCCAAAAGAGATGCAGCAATGTTGAAGAGAAAATTATCTACCTTGCAAACATATTTGGGTGGGATCAAATATATGACGGGGTTACCCGATATTGTAATCATCGTTGATCAGCAAGAAGAATATACGGCTCTTCGAGAATGTGTCATTTTAGGGATTCCTACTATTTGTTTAATTGATACAAATTGTGACCCGGATCTCGCAGATATTTCGATTCCAGCTAACGATGATGCTATAGCTTCAATTCGATTCATTCTTAACAAATTAGTATTCGCAATTTGCGAGGGTCGTTATAGCTATATAAGAAATCGTTGATTATGATTAAGAATAATAAAATTAATTAATTGTTTGGGAACTCGATCGATTTATTGGATCGGTTACTATTCTTGAACTTCAAAAAGAGATAGAGATAAAAATAGGGATATTTATATTATGTTATGTGATTTTTTAGTATCCTAAAATTTAAATTTATTGGTATCCTAAATTCAATTTGTATTAAAAGATGATTAATGTTGGTGAGTTGAGAAAGAGATGGTTGAATCAAAATAATTTTTTAAGTTCGATTTATATCAGAGGACAATATGAATGCTATACCATGTTCCATTAAAATACTCAATGGGTTATACGATATATCGGGTGTAGAAGTGGGCCAACATTTATATTGGCAAATAGGAGGTTTACAAATCCATGCCCAAGTACTTATCACTTCTTGGGTCGTAATTGCTATCTTATTAGGTTCAGTCATCATAGCAGTTCGGAATCCACAAACAATTCCGACCGACGGTCAGAATTTCTTCGAATATGTCCTTGAATTTATTCGAGACTTGAGTAAAACTCAGATTGGAGAAGAATATGGCCCTTGGGTTCCCTTTATTGGAACTATGTTCCTATTTATTTTTGTTTCTAACTGGTCAGGTGCTCTTTTACCTTGGAAAATTATACAGTTACCTCATGGGGAGTTAGCTGCGCCCACGAATGATATAAATACTACTGTTGCTTTAGCTTTACTCACGTCAGTGGCATATTTTTATGCGGGTCTTACCAAAAAAGGATTGGGGTATTTTGGGAAATACATCCAACCAACTCCAATACTTTTACCAATTAACATCCTAGAAGATTTTACAAAACCTTTATCTCTTAGTTTTCGACTTTTTGGGAATATATTGGCTGATGAATTAGTAGTTGTTGTTCTTGTTTCTTTAGTACCTTCAGTAGTTCCTATCCCCGTTATGTTTCTTGGATTATTTACAAGTGGTATTCAAGCTCTTATTTTTGCAACTTTAGCCGCAGCTTATATAGGTGAATCCATGGAGGGTCATCATTGATTAGCTTTTTTAATAGTCTTTTTTCACTTATCCGAAGTCATGCATGATTCCAAATACGCACTTGGTTGGGCAACATAATACATATATATTTGTATCTATATATGTATGGATGACCTAATCTCGTAAGAGGGAAGACAGACGATATTACGGAATTGCAAAAATATGGGTTAGGGGGTCAAGTCAAACTAGATATATGTAATGTCTATAAGTCTAACCCTTAGATATGTTTCGAAGAATGATTCTAAAATCCAATTCAATATAAAAATAAAATGCAGGTGGTTTACATTATGGAAGAAACAAATGTATATGTGATATTAGATATTTACTAGTTATATAGGGATTATCCCTATGGACTATATATTATATATTAATATATTTTATTATTTTATTTATTCCTAATTTCTTTACCCAGTATATTATTAATATCTATTTTTATATTTATATTATTACTATAATATTATTTATTATTTCTATATTGAATGTTGATTCTTTGATTTTTTTTTTTTTAACCACACTGCATTTCGTTTAGATGGATTACAATACAATATAAGTCTTTCTCTTTCGTCTGTAATTGTAGATTAAATGAAAAACAGATGAACGTATGGATATAGAAAGTAAGTAAAGAACGAAGAATTGAATGAAAGAATGGTTCGAAACTAAGAAATGCAATAAGTAGAACTATATACATATGAGTTTACAAAGATTTGATTATGAGTAGAAACTAAAAAAAAAAAAAAAAGAGATATCGAAGTCATTCTGACGATTCACTAATATTATAATTTAAATTCAGAGTTTTTAATTACTTTGACCCGATAGATTGTAGTGATAAAATAAGTAATAATGCATTGGTTGATTGTATCATTAACCATTTATTTTTTTTGTACGAGGAATTTACTATGAATCCACTGATTTCTGCCGCTTCCGTTATTGCTGCTGGATTGGCCGTAGGGCTTGCTTCCATTGGACCTGGAGTTGGCCAAGGTACTGCTGCAGGCCAAGCTGTAGAAGGTATTGCGAGACAACCAGAAGCGGAAGGTAAAATACGGGGTACTTTATTGCTTAGTCTAGCTTTTATGGAAGCTTTAACAATTTACGGACTGGTCGTGGCATTAGCACTTTTATTTGCAAATCCTTTTGTTTAATTTAATCCTAAAATTAGAAATGTGAAAACGTACGTTATGCACTTCTTTCTTAGTCTTAGTTTATTTTATTAACTTGGACTTGCCGTTTGCTTCTTCTAATTCTATCAACACTTTAATCCTAACAATTACTTATGAGACAATACCCCGGGAAGG